CATAATTTTCCACAAGTTGGAGTTAATTTTTAAAGCTAGAAATAAAACTTTTTTAAGTTCAAGGAAATAAGGGCTTACGGGGGATACCTTGGTATTCAGAGGCGAAGAAGGACGTGGTTACCGGCGAAACGCTTCGGGAAGCTGGAAACAAGCTATGATCCGGAGATATCCGAATGAGGAAACTTTTTAAACTATCTGCTGAATTCATAGGTAGAAAAGAGCGAACCTAGTGAATTGAAACATCTTAGTAGCTAGAGGAAGAGAAAGTAAAAACGATTCCCTTAGTAGCGGCGAGCGAAACGGGAAGAGCCTAAATCTCTTATTTAACTTCAGTTTATATAAGAGGGGTTGTGGGACAATCATAACAAAGTATGGTTTGATGTTAGACGAATTAGTTGGAATACTAAATCCTAGAAAGTGAAAATCTTGTAGTCGAAAATATTAGACCCTTTAGATTGTATCCCGAGTAGCATGGGGCACGTGAAATCCCGTGTGAATCTACGAGGACCACCTCGTAAGGCTAAATACTACTGAATGACCGATAGTGCAATAGTACCGTGAGGGAAAGGTGAAAAGAACCCCGGGAGGGGAGTGAAAAGAACATGAAACCGTAAGCTTACAAGCAGCAGAAGGACGACTTTTAACGTCTGCCTGCGTGCCTGTTGAAGAATGAGCCGGCGACTTGTAGTTGGTGGCACGGTTAAGGTAAGAAATACTGGAGCCATAGTGAAAACGAGTCTTAATAGGGCGCTTATGTCACCAATTACGGACCCGAACCCGGATGATCTAACCATGGCCAGGATGAAGCTTCGGTAATACTAAGTGGAGGTCCGAACTGACTGATGTTGAAAAATCAGCAGATGAGCTGTGGTTAGGGGTGAAATGCCAATCGAATTCGGAGCTAGCTGGTTCTCCCCGAAATGTGTTTAGGCGCAGCGGTTAGCGTTATAACTTAGGGGTAAAGCACTGTTTCGGTGCGGGCTGGTAATTCGGTACCAAATCGACGCAAACTAAGAATACTAAGTGTATAGCTAACCAGTAAGACTATGGGGGATAAGCTCCATTGTCAAGAGGGAAACAGCCCAGATCACCAGTTAAGGCCCCTAAATAATTACTAAGTGGTAAAGGAGGTGGGAAGACTTAAACAACCAGGAGGTTTGCTTAGAAGCAGCAATCCTTTAAAGAGTGCGTAATAGCTCACTGGTCGAGTAATCCTGCGCCGAAAATGAACGGGACTAAGTAATTTGCCGAAGCTGTGAGATATTAAAAATAATAATAAATAATTATATCGGTAGGGGAGCGTTCTGTTATAGATTGAAGCGTTAGCGTAAGCGGGCGTGGACGAAGCAGAAGTGAGAATGTCGGCTTGAGTAGCGAAAACATGGGTGAGAATCCGATGCCCTGAAAACCTAAGGTTTCCTCCGGAAGGCTCGTCCGCGGGGGGTAAGTCAGGACCTAAGGCGAGGCTGAAAAGCGTAGTCGATGGACAATAGGTTAATATTCCTATACTATTCTTTATTGGCAACGAGGGACGAAGACAGCTAGGCTAGCCAAATATTGGTTATTGGTTTAAGTGTACGAGGTATTGAGAAGTAGAGAAAATACTTTGAGCTGAGTCATGAATACGGAATAACGTGCGCGTTATATGAAGTAGTTGATGTTATACTTCCAAGAAAAGCTTGCACTGCCATAAATAAAGAATACCTGTACTCTAAACCGACACAGGTGGGTTGGTAGAGTATACCAAAGGGCGCGAGATAACTCTCTCTAAGGAACTCGGCAAAATAACCCTGTAACTTCGGGAGAAGGGGTACCTATTAGGTTGCAATAACAAGGTCCAAGCGACTGTTTACCAAAAACACAGGTCTCCGCTAAGTTGTAAGACAACGTATGGGGGCTGACGCCTGCCCAGTGCCGGAAGGTTAAAGAAGTTGGTTAGTTTTTTACGACGCTGATAACTGAAGCCCCGGTGAACGGCGGCCGTAACTATAACGGTCCTAAGGTAGCGAAATTCCTTGTCGGGTAAGTTCCGACCCGCACGAAAGGCGTAACGATTTGGACACTGTCTCAGAGAGAGACTCGGTGAAATAGACTTGTCTGTGAAGATGCGGACTACCTGCACCAGGACAGAAAGACCCTATGAAGCTTTACTGTAACTTGAAATTGGTTTCGGGTTTTATTTGCGCAGCATAGGTGGGAGGCTTTGATGTTACTCTTACGGGAGTAATTGAGCCATCAGTGAGATACCACTCTAATAAAACTAGAATTCTAACCCTGTATCGTTAGCCGGTCAGGGGACAGTTTCAGGCGGGCAGTTTGACTGGGGCGGTCGCCTCCTAAAAGGTAACGGAGGCGTACAAAGGTTTCCTCAGATCGGTCAGAAATCGATCGAAGAGTGTAAAGGCATAAGGAAGCTTGACTGTGAGACCTACAAGTCGAACAGAGACGAAAGTCGGTCTTAGTGATCTGGCGATATTGAGTGGAAAAGTCGTCACTCAACGGATAAAAGTTACTCTAGGGATAACAGGCTGATCTCCCCCAAGAGTTCACATCGACGGGGAGGTTTGGCACCTCGATGTCGGCTCATCGCATCCTGGGGCGGTAGTACGTCCCAAGGGTTGGGCTGTTCGCCCATGAAAGCGGTACGTGAGCTGGGTTCAGAACGTCGTGAGACAGTTCGGTCCATATCCGGTGTAGGCGTTAGAGTATTGAGAGGATTCTTCTTTAGTACGAGAGGACCGAGAAGAACATACCGCTGGTGTACCAGTTATCATACCAATGGTAAACGCTGGGTAGCTACGTATGGAAAGGATAACCGCTGAAAGCATCTAAGTGGGAAGCCCACCTCAAGATGAGTACTCTTATTGTGAAAACAAGTAAGATCACGGCAAGACTAGCCGTTAAATAACCGTTCTTTAAGAACGGTTTGCAAATAGGCATCAAGTAGAAGTATAGTAATATATTAAGCTGAGATGTACTAATAGATCGAGGACTTGAACTTTTTTCTAGCTTTAAAAAATATTGTCTTGGTGTTTAAAGGATAGTGGAACCACATTGATCCATTTCGAACTCAATGGTGAAACGCTATAACAGTTACAATACTTAAGGAGTAGTCCTTTGGGAAGATAGCTTATGCCAGGACTTTTATGTTTGAATTATATTAAAGTTAAAAAATAAAACAAAATAGTATCAAGAAATTTGAAAAACTATTACTTAGGGTTATATAATTTTTATTCAATGGAATACGCAATTATAGAAGCCAGTGGTCGTCAATTTTGGGTAGAACCTAAAAAATTTATTGAATTTAATAGATTGATTCTTAAAATCGGTAGCACTATTTTAATTAGAAGAGTTTTATTTGTTAAAAAGAAAACAAATACTCTTATCGGTCAACCTTACTTAAACAATGTTGTAGTGAAAGGAGTAGTGAGTAAACATTTTTTAGGCCCAAAAATCCTTGTATTTAAAATGAAACCAAAAAAAAAATATCGTAAAAAGATTGGGCATAGACAAAAATTAACTAGGTTATTAATTAATAAAATTGAATAACTTCATTGACTGCTTAATCCATATGTTGATTACTTTAATTAGTATATTCACTATATTAATTTAGTTCTAAAATATAAACTTGGAGTATAAATAATTGTGTCTATTGGAATATTTGGGAATAAAATTGGCATGACGCAAGTTTTTGATAAAGATGGTTTAGCTTTGCCTGTAACTGTAATACGTATTGGTTCATGTTTTATTACTCAAATTAAAACGGAAAAACTTAATGGGTATAATGCAGTGCAAATTGGGCATTCAAAAGGGCGAACGTTAAACCTAAAAAAAGCTGAATTAGGACACTTAAAGAAAAATGGGTTACCACCTTTATCTGATTTGTGTGAATATAAAGTTATGGATTTAAAAAAGTACTCATTAGGTCAAGTATTAAATGTTAATCATTTTGAAATTGGTCAATTTGTTAATGTTACTGGAAAATCTATAGGTAAGGGGTTTAGTGGAAATCAAAAAAGACATAAATTTAAACGTGGACCAATGACTCATGGTTCTAAAAATCATAAAGCTCCAGGATCAATAGGACCAGGAACTACACCAGGTCGAGTGTTTCCAGGAAAATTAATGGCAGGACAATTAGGAGCAAAAAAGATTACGGTATCAAAACTAGAAATTTTAGGGATTGATTCAAAACACAATCTTTTAATTGTAAAAGGTAATGTACCCGGCAAACCTGGTAATTTACTTAATATTGTTCCTTCAAATTAAATTTTAATAATAAACTAAAAAATTATTTATGATTTTACAAAAAATTCTTACTTTTCCTATTAAAATATTAACAGGAGAAGAAAGTGGAGATGAGATAACATTAACTTTAAAATTAAAAGAAGCAACTAATACAATTAATTATGTTATTCAACGTGCCTATTTAGCACAAAGATCTAATGAAAGACAAGGTACAGCCAATACATTAACTAGAGCAGAAGTAAAAGGTGGTGGGCGTAAACCTTGGAGACAAAAAGGTACTGGGAGAGCTCGGGCGGGTTCGAATAGATCACCTTTATGGAAAGGTGGTGGAGTTTCCTTTGGTCCAAAACCAAAATTGTATTCTAGTAAGATAAACCGTAAAGAATGGCAATTAAGTTTAAGAAGTTTATTAATTGCTAAACAAAAAGATATTACAATAATAGATAATTTTAACTTTTTAGAATATAAAACCAGTAATATTATTAAAGTCCTAAATACTTTTGGTATAAATTTATTTGAAAATACAGTAATTGTTGTCCCAAAAATAGAGGAAAAATTACTTCAGTCTACTCGAAATATAAAAACAATTAAATTAATAGTTGCAAATAACTTAAATTTAAAGCAAATTTTATTAGCTAAAAATTTATTGATTACTAAAGATAGTTTAAAAACAATTGAGGAAACTTATAATGGCTAGAATAAAATTTAGTTCAAGTATTGATTTGATCAAATACCCTGTTACGACTATTAAAACAAACTTATTATTAGAAAATAACCAATATACATTCTTAGTCGACCCTAAACTAAATAAAGTTAGTATAAAAAAGGCAATTGAGTTTTTATTTGATGTAAATGTTATTAAAGTTAATAGTTGTAACTTACCTAAGAAAAAACGTCGTGTTGGTCAATTTACAGGTGTTAGACCCCGTTACAAAAAAGTAATCGTGAAATTAGCAAAGGATAATAAAATTGATCTCTTTTCTACTAACTAATAACATAACTATTAAATAAAGAGGAAGAGGAATAATATTTATGGCTATTCGTATTTGTAAAGTTTATACTGTTGGTACAAGAAATACTGTTTTTTCTTCTTTTGATGAAATTACTAAGATAAAACCAGAAAAAAAGTTAATTGGAAGAAATCACCGAAAAAAAGGTCGTAATAATCAAGGATTAATTACAACACGTCACCATGGTGGTGGTCATAAAAGGAAATATCGTATTATAGATTTTAAACGTAAAAAACATGATATTTTGGGAAATGTTTTTGCTATTGAATATGATCCTAACCGTAATGCTAGAATTGCATTAATTCATTATGAAAATGGTGATAAAACTTATATAATTTGTCCTGATTCGTTAAAAATTGGAAGTAAAATTATGTCTGGCCCAAATGCACCTGTTGAAATTGGTAATGCATTACCTTTAGAAAATATACCTCTAGGTACCTCTATCCACAATATAGAATTGTCTTATAATAAAGGTGGTCAAATTGTTCGAGCAGCAGGAACTTCAGCAAGAATTTTAGCAAAAGAAAATAACTATGTCACAGTACGTTTACCTTCTAAAGAAATTAGGATTGTTCATAAAAGTTGTTATGCAACAATTGGTAGCGTGAGTAATCGAGATAGTAATAATATTAAGTTAGGTAAAGCAGGGCGTAAACGTTGGCTAGGTATTAGGCCCACAGTACGTGGTTCTGTTATGAATCCTTGTGATCATCCACATGGTGGTGGAGAAGGTCGTGCAACTATTGGGCGTCCAAAAGCTTATACGCCTTGGGGTAAAGCTGCACTTGGTGTTAAAACAAGAAAAAAAGAGAAGTATAGCGATATTTACATAGTTCGTTCGCGAGTATAAGACTAAATGTTCTTTTAATTATTTTTATAATTTTATCTTCAAATAAATTTATGGCAAGATCTTTTCGTAAAGGCCCTTTTATAGCTTATCATTTGCTACGAAAAATTGAAAAAATGAATAAAACTGGGAAAAAAACATCAATTAAGACTTGGTCACGCTCATCTATGATTATCCCAGCAATGATTGGTCATACAATTTCAGTATACAATGGTAAAAAGCATATCCCACTTTTCATATCCGATCAAATTATTGGTCATAAGCTTGGAGAATTTATACCTACTCGAAACTTTCGCTCGCATATCAAAAGTAGTGATAGACGTACAAAAAAGAAATAAATATTTAACAAATAAATGAAAAATAAACAAACAGCAAAAGCTGTCAGCAAATATATTAGAATCTCATCACATAAAGTTCGACGTGTTTTAGATCAGATTCGTGGGCGTTCATATTTAGAAGCTTTAATGCTATTACAATTTATGCCTTATAGAGCTTGTGGCCCAATTTGGCAAGTATTAAACTCAGCGGCTGCAAATGCTGAAAATAATAATGGTCTGAATAAAGAAGATCTAATTGTTAAAATAGTCTTTGCTGATCAAGGTCCAGTATTACGTAGGTTTAGACCACGTGCACAAGGAAGAGGTTATCAAATTCGTAAACCAACTTGTCATATTACCATAATTTTAGAACCGAATACTTAATAATAGATCTATAAATAAATTTTTAATAAAACTAATACGAGACTAGATTATGGGACATAAAACACATCCTTTGGGCTTTAGACTGGGAATTGTACAAGAAGATCGATCATTATGGTATAGTGGGACAAATTCTTATATTTCTTTTTTGAAAGAGGACTATATGATTCGAGAATATATATCTCAATTTTTAATTTCAAATAATGTTGGTTATTCGGGTATTACTAAACTTATTATTAAACGTAATGAGGCAAAAAAAAGACTATATATTGAAATCCAATCTGTAGTACCCGGCCGTATTGTAGGTAAATCAGGATCATTATTAAGAACATTAGATCAAGAACTTAGTGCATTTTTAAAAAACAAAAAAGTTTTAATTAATATTGTTGAGATTACAAAACCATATACGGAAGCTAGTATATTAGTTGACGTTTTAGTAAAAAAACTAGAAGAACGGGTTTCATTCAGGAAATGTATCCGAGAAATCCTTCGACGCTACAGAACAGAAGATGAACTAAAAGGAATTAAAGTTCAAATAGCAGGCCGATTAAATGGAGCGGAGATTGCTAGAACAGAATGGGTTCGTGAAGGACGGGTTCCACTTCAAACATTACGTGCTAATATTGATTATTCTTATAAAGTAGCTCAAACAACATATGGTATTTTAGGAATTAAAATATGGCTTTTTAAAAATGAGATATTAGCGAAAAAATCTATTTAATAACATTACAAAATTTAAGAAAATGCTTAGCCCTAAAAAAACAAAATTTCGAAAACAACACCGTGGTAGATTAAAAGGCAAAGCCTCAAGGGGAAATAAAATTAGTTTTGGTGATTATGCTATCCAAGCATTAGAACCTACTTGGTTAACGTCTCGTCAAATTGAAGCTACAAGAAGAACAATTACACGATATACAAAACGTGGTGGTAAGTTATGGATAACGGTTTTCCCAGACAAACCAGTAACCGCCAGAGCCGCAGAATCAAGAATGGGATCAGGGAAAGGGGCAGTTGAATATTGGGTAGCTGTAGTTAAACCTGGGACTATTTTGTTTGAGTTAAGCGGTGTTCCTTTAAAACTTGCAAAAGAAGCAATGATAATTGCTTCTTATAAGTTACCAATTAAAACAAAATTTCTTATAAATTAAAGAAGAAGAAAGTATAACTATTATGAGTCTACCAAAAATTGATGAAATAAAAAACTTAGATAAAAATGAGTTAGAAAATGAAATTTTAAATATAAAAAAACAATTATTTAAATTACGTGTACGCCGTGGAGCAAAACAATCTTTTAAATCACACCAATTTAAACATGGAAAGCATAGGTTAGCACAGTTATTAATGATACAAAAAAGTAATTAGAAAATTATCTTAAGGAATAATGATTTATGGTTAAACTGCAGAGACTTGGTATTGTAATAAGCAATAAAATGCAAAAAAGTGTTGTTGTTGCTGTTGAGTATCGTTATAAACATAAATTTTATTCAAAAATTATAGTTAGAACAAAACGTTATTTAGCGCATGATGCAGAGGATATTTGTAATATTGGGGATGAAATATTATTAGAGGAAAGTAGACCATTAAGCAAAAAGAAACGTTGGATAGTAAAAAAAATACTAAATAAAGCAGTAATCATTAATTAAGGTTTAAAAATTTATTATGATACAACCACAAACGTATTTGACCGTAGCAGATAATACAGGTGCAAAAAAAATTATGTGCATTCGCGTACTAGGTGGTCGTCGTAAGTATGCAAAACTTGGTGATATTATTATTGGAGTTGTGAAGGAAGCAACGCCAAACATGTTAACTAAAAGATCTGATATAGTTAAAGCTGTCGTAATAAGAACAAAAAAAGCTGTTTCACGTAAGGATGGCACTACTATTAGTTTTGATGATAATGCAGCCGTTATTATTAACATGGATAAAAACCCAAAAGGTACAAGAATTTTTGGTCCAATTGCAAGAGAAATTCGTGATAAAGATTTTACTAAAATTGTTTCATTAGCACCTGAGGTTATTTAAATGAAGAAAAAAGCTACTTTAAAAATGAAGGTACATGTAAAAATAGGTGAAAAAGTAAAAATAATTTCTGGCCAAGAAAAAGGGAAAGTAGGTCTTGTAAAAAAAATCATAAAACAAGAAAACAAACTTATTATTGAAGGTATCAATATAAGAATTAAACATGTTAAACCTACCCGACCTGAAGAGAATGGTGAAATTAAAAGGATTGAATTTCCAATCCATAGTTCAAATGTATCACTTTACCAGGAGTAATGTTTTATGATAAATGATAACGAAATTGAGGCAAAAAATTTAAAATTTTTATACAAAGATTTAGTATTCCCTAATTTAGTTAAACAATTTAACTATAAGAATAAACATCAAGTTCCAAAATTAGTTAAAATTCAGCTAAATCGGGGGTTAGGTGTCGATGGTCAGAATAACAAAACATTAGAAAAGTCCGTTGATGAAATGCGTTTAATAACAGGACAACAGCCAATATTAACAAAAGCAAAAAAATCCATAGCAGGTTTTAAAGTTCGAGAAGAAATGGTTTTGGGTATAACAGTAACTCTTAGAAGTAAAAAAATGTATGCTTTCTTAGAAAAATTGATTCATCTTGTTTTACCAAGAATTAGGGATTTTAGAGGTTTGAGTTTGAAAGGTTTTGATCGTAATGGTAATTATAATTTTGGATTAAAAGAGCAGTTGGTATTCCCTGAGATTAGCTATGAAAATGTAGATCAAATAAAAGGCTTTAATATTTCTATAGTAACAACTGCACAAACAAAAACTGAAGGTATTGCTCTTTTAAAAGAGTTTGGTTTCCCATTAACTGATTAAAAAGGAGTATGAAAATATAGTGACAACAGATATTATTGCAGATACATTAACTCGCATTAGAAATGCAAATTTGGTTCGTCATCAAATTGTCAGAGTTATAAAGACGAAAGTAACTTATTCGGTTGTAAAAATTTTAAAAGAAGAAGGTTATATTTCTAATTTTGAAGAAATTGAAGTTTCTAATAGAAAATATTTATTACTTTGTTTAAAATACTATAGTCAAAAAAGACAACCAATTATTACAGGTATTAAAAGAATAAGTAAACCTGGTTTAAGGATTTATGTAAATAAAAGCAATTTACCTAATGTTTTAAGTAATTTAGGAATAGCTATATTGTCAACTTCGAAAGGAATTCTTACAAATAATAAAGCAAAAAAATTAGGCGTTGGTGGTGAAGTTATTTGTTATATTTGGTAAATAATAAAGGTTTAAATTTATATGGGAAGAATCGGTAAATTACCTATAAAGGTACCATCTAATGTTCAAGTTGAGGTTAATCAAAACAATATCGAGGTTTCAGGACCACATGGGAAACTTTTTAGAAAAATTTCAGATTTAATTTCAGTTGAATTACGTGATAATATTATTTACGTGACTAAAAATGAAAATACAAGGATTGCGAACCAACTCTATGGCCTAAGCAGAACTTTAATTAACAATATGGTAGTTGGGGTCTCAAAAAAATTTGAACGTACACTTCAACTTCAAGGAGTTGGTTATCGTGCTCAATTAAAAGATAAAGATTTAGTTCTAAACTTAGGTTATAGCCACCCAGTTTTAATATCAATACCAATAGGTATTGAGATTAAAGTAGAAAAAAATGTAGGGATAATTATTACAGGGTTTGATAATGAACTTGTCGGGCAATTAGCTGCAACAATCAGAAGTAAACGTCCTCCTGAACCATATAAGGGTAAAGGCATATTATATAAAGGTGAAATTATTAAACGTAAAGTAGGAAAATCAGGGAAATAATAAATTATGGGAAAGAGAGAGAAGAAAATAATTAAAGGTAACAATCTTAAACCACGTTTAGCTGTTTTTCGTTCAAATAAACATATTTACGCTCAAGTTATTGATGATTCATGTTCAAAAACAATTATAAGTTGTTCTACTTTAGAGTCAGAAGTAAAAGCAAAATGCGAAAAAACTTCAAACAAACTAGCTTCAAAAATTGTCGGGGAAATTATTGGTACAAGACTATTAGAAGAAAATATTAAAGAAATAATATTTGACAGAGGAAAAAAATCTTATCATGGTAGAATAAAAGAACTAGCCGAAGGTGCTAGGTTAGTTGGGTTAAGTTTTTAGTAATTATAGGTTTTAAATATAAATTTATTAAGTCTTTTAGCACATTTATGACCACTCCAAATAAAAAAATTCGTTGGGAACAAAGGGTAGTAAAAATTTCTCGGGTTTCAAAAGTAGTAAAAGGTGGAAAAAAAATAAGCTTCCGAGCAACTGTTGTTGTTGGTGATATGGAAGAAAGAGTCGGGGTAGGGGTAGGTAAAGCTGAAGAAGTAAGTACTGCTATAAAAAAAGCAGAAACTGATGCGAAAAAAAATGTACTAACGATTCCTATTGCTGAAGGTAAAACAATCCCTCATGCTATGGTTGGTATAGCGGGTGGTTCTAAAGTTTTTATTAGACCTGCGGTGCCAGGGACAGGGGTTATCGCTGGGGGTTCTGTACGTATTGTTTTAGAACTTGCCGGTATTAGAAACATTTTATCAAAACAACTTGGTTCTAATAATCCTTTAAACAACGCTCGAGCTACTATTGTTGCTTTAAAAAGTTTAAATACAATTGAACAAGTAATGCAAAAACGACAAATACCCCTAGAGCAAGTGTTAGGGAAATAAGGATAAAACTAAAGAGATTAGTGGAAAAAATATTTGTTAATATAAGAAAAATATCTATTTATTTAAATTTTTCCATGAATTTACAATTACGAAGTAAAAATACTCCTTCTTTTCGACAACGTTTCTTTTTAACAATTGGCTTACTTACATTAGTTAGAATAGGTAGTTTTATACCGCTTCCTTATATAGATATTAAAACATTTTCTCCTTTATTAGAATCAAATACTTCAACAACTGCAGTTGCTACGATTTTAAATAGTTTTTCTGGAGGTGAAAACGCTTCTTTTAGTATATTGAGTCTTGGAATTTTACCTAATATAAATGCTTCTATTATAATTCAACTTTTAACTACTATTAACCCAACTCTTTTAAAATTACAAAAAGAAGAAGGTGAATATGGTCGACGTAAGCTTACAGATTATACCAGATATTTAACTTTTTTTTGTGCCATTATTGAAAGTATTGTTACAACTTATAGTTTTCGTCCATTAATATTTAATTGGAACGTTTTGGTGTTAATTCAAATAAGCCTGACATTAATAGCAGGATCAATGATTATTCTATGGTTTAGTGAATTGATTACAAAAGATGGTATAGGTAATGGTTCATCTATATTAATTTGTTTTAATATTGTTTCAAATTTCCCTGATCAACTTAGGGCTATGATTTTAGCTTTGTCAAATCAAAATATTATAATTAGTTTTTTTATTGGTGGAATATTTCTATTAACAACAATTGGGTGTATTTATATAAATGAGGCAATGGTAAAAATCCCATTAGTTTCTGCAAGTCAATTATTACGTAATGTAAATAAATTTTCATTATGGAATAATAGTAATTTACCTCTTCGAGTTAACCAAGCAGGAGTAATGCCTTTAGTTTTTACTTCTTCAGTAATGGTTATCTTATCTTCTTTCACTAACTTAATATACGGACAACTTATTAATATCGAGTTGTTTTCTTTTTTAAATTCTCTTTCTACAAATTTAACTTTGGGGATTGGAAAGATTTTTTATTGGTCTACCTATGGTATACTCGTCTTTTTTTTTACGTCTTTTTATTCAACTATACTTTTAGACCCAAAAGATATGACTGAACAATTTCGTAAAAATTCTGTTACAATAAAAGGAATTACTCCAGGGAAGTCAACACAAAGTTACTTATCAATAACGATTAAAAGATTAACAATTTTAAATGCGGTCTTTCTTATTGGTGTTCTTATTTTACTTAATGGTTTAGAGTATTTATTACCAGTAAGTAATCTAAATTTACGTGGTTTTGGACTAACTTCTCAACTTATTTTAGTTAATGTTTTAGTCGACACGTTTAGAAAAGTTAGGAATTTATTAAACGCTGAAACTATGTTTTAAATTTTTAAATCAACCAAGTAATTTAAAGTTAGTTAAAATAAAAAAATTATATAATTTATAAAAATATGAAAGTTAGACCTTCAGTAAAAAAGATGTGCGAAAAATGTAGAATTATACGTCGCCATGGTCGAGTTCAAGTAATTTGCACTAATCTTAAACATAAGCAACGACAAGGTTAAATTAAAAAAGAAAATGGAGATAAAATATGGTTCGATTTCTTGGAATAGATCTGGCAAATAATAAAAAAATTAAATATGCTTTAACTGGAATATACGGTATTGGTTTATCTCGGGCGAAAGAAATTTTAGACACAGCAGGATTAAAAGATGCTGATGAAGCAGGTGTAAGAACAAAAGATTTATCTGATGAAGATATTAGTAATATAAGAAAGGTTTTAGAAAAAAATTATCAACTTGAAGCTGATCTATTTCGTTTAACAAATTTAAATATAAAAAGATTGATGGAAAATGGTTCAATTAAAGGCCGTCGACACCGTGCAGGATTACCTGTTCGGGGTCAACGAACAAGAACTAATGCTAGAACTAGAAGAGGAGGAAAAAAAACGGTGGCAGGAAAAAACAAGTAAATCATATTTAGAAAATTTAACCATAGGTTGGAGAATGTAAAAAATGAAAAAAAAAATGAAGCGCACTATTGTTACTGGAACTATGCATGTACACGCTACTTTTAATAATACAATTGTAACGGTAAGTGATTTAAATGGAAATACGTTATCATGGGCTTCATCTGGAACTGTTGATTTCAAAGGGTCTCGAAAAGGTACGCCATTTGCTTCGCAAAAAGCTGCTGAAAAAGCTGCATTAGTGGCTAAAGAAGCATATGGACTTAAAAGATTAGAAGTTGTCATCAAAGGTTCTGGGCCAGGTAGAGAGCCTGCTATTAGAGCAGTTTATCAAAAAGGAATAAGAATAGTTTCTATAAAAGATGTAACATTTATTCCTTATAATGGTTGTCGTCCTCCTAAACGTAGAAGAGTTTAAAATGAGTTGACTTAAAATTTTTTGTAAAGACAATGCAATAGTTCAGTTTTAAAAAAGGAACTACAAGATATATATATATCTGTTATAGTCCTATACAAATAAAATACATAGATATTAAACAAAAGGAGATAAATAATGAAGATAAATAGTAAATGTAAGTGTGTAGACTTAGATTTATTAAACCGTAATGAATTTTATGGCCATTTTGTTTTTACTTCATTAGAACAAAGTGAGGGGACTACAATTGGTAATATGTTAAGACGGGCTTTACTTTCAAACTTATATGGGTTTCGGATTACTGGTGTTCGTGTTGCCGGTATAAATAATGAATTCACACCTTTAGAAGGGGTTCGTGAGGATCTTCTTGAGATCATATTAAATTTAAAAGAAATTATTATATATGATCAAAATAACACTGGGCAAGCTTGTTATGGGTTGTTAAAAGTGCAAGGCCCAGCTATAATAACTGCAGGAGCTCTTACTTTACCTAAAGGTATTAAAGTTTTAAACCCCAGTAATCATTTATTAACAATTTCTGATGAATCAGTAATTGAATTAGCAATAAAAATAGAATATGGGAAATCTTATATTCTAGCTAAAAATCAAAAACTAGAAGGAGCTAAAGATTTTATCCCAATCGACTCTAATTTTGCACCAGTATTGAAGGTTAATTCTTATATTAAACCATTACCACAGGATGTTGAAAATACAAACGAAGAACTTCACCTAGAAATTTTTACTAATGGTACTTTATTGCCCCATCAAGCATTGATACAAGCCCGAAATATGATAGGATATATGTTATCAACAATTACTAATATGGAGTTTCCTTGTTTTGATTATAAGGAAATAGAAAAAGAAAAACCTATTGAAAAAGATAGAGCTTCTACAAGTGCGCTACTAGAGAGTGATAAAAGAATAAAAAAAACGACAGCAAAGTTAAATAAAGAAACAATCGAAGTTGGAGAAACGGGAATAAAGTTTGAAAAAGAAGAAATTGAAATTGCAGAAAAAGTAGAAAAGCAAGAGAAAATTAACATTAGTAAAAAAAGTACACCAGAAGAAAGATTATTAAAGCGCGTAACTGATATGGAGAGTGGGTCTTTAAAAGGCTTAGGTTTATCAAATCGAATAATTAAAGCTTTAAATAAGGTCAATATCAATTTTACTTGGGATTTAATGGACTATCCTTCTCCTAACTTAATAACTATAGAAGGGCTAGGTCCAAAATCAGTGAAAGAAATAAAGAATAAATTAACTCTTTTTTATGAACCACCTACTGATTAATCCTTCATGTTATTGGAATTTTTATCCGCATTCAACTTTATTATATAATTTAATATTATTATGAAAGATACTTTTATTCCGTCGAGACTTGATTTAAAACAACAATGGTATATAATTGATGCAAAAGATAAATGTTTAGGTCGATTAGCTACGGAAGTGTCTAATTTACTAAGAGGTAAAAATAAAACTATTTTTACCCCTGCACAAGATGTCGGTGATTACATTATAATAGTAAATGCAAGTGAAATAAATGTAACTGGTAAAAAACGATTACAAAAATTATACTTTCGCCATTCTGGTAGACCTGGTGGAAAAACAGTTGAAAATTTTGAAGATTTACAAATCCGTATACCAGAACGTATTCTTGAAAAGGCTATTAAAGGAATGCTACCAAAAAACCGTTTAGGTCGAAAACTATTTACAAAATTAAAAGTATACAAAGGTCAAGAGCATCCCCATATGTCTCAAAAGCCTAAAAAAATAGAATTATAATAATTAAAGTTTATGACAAGTAAAAACCAAACTAACACTTATATTTATGGTATTGGGAGAAAAAAAGAATCTACAGCAATCGTTTATTTAGTACCTTTTACAGAATCCACTTCTCAAATAACATGTGAAGTAAACGGTCGTAAAGCAGAACAATACTTTCAGCAAAATTTTACCTATTTAAATCAAATAAGCTTGCCTTTAAAAAAAGTTAAATTAGATAAAAAGTATAAAATTATTGCAAATGTGAAAGGCGGTGGTTTGACTGGGCAGGCTGATTCAATAAGATTAGGAATTGCAAGAGCTCTTTGTAAAGTTGATAAGCTTAATTTTAGACCTATTTTAAAATTTGAAGGTTTTTTAAAACGTGATGCACGAATTAAAGAACGTCGTAAATATGGTTTAAAAAAAGCTAGAAAAGCTTCTCAGTACTCAAAACGTTAATTCAAAACAATATTTTACTATATACTTATTATTATAAACATTATTTATATGCCTAAAAAGAATATACACCCAAAATGGTTTAATGACACAAAAGTCTATTATGATGGTCAATTAATCATGATTGTAGGTTCAACAAAACCAGAATTACATGTTGATATTTGGTCAGGTAACCATCCTTTTTACACGGGATCACAAAGAATAATCGATACGGAAGGTCGTGTTGAAAGGTTCTTAAAAAAATATAAAATTGAAAATGTGGTTAGCTAAACCCTATAAATTAATTAAAACTTAACTATATGCCAACTATACAACAACTTATTAGAGTACGACGTAAAAAAATTCAACCCCGAACAAAATCACCTGCATTAAAAAGTTGCCCTCAACGTAGGGGCGTATGCACAAGAGTTCATACAATTACACCAAAAAAACCAAACTCAGCCATAAGAAAAGTAGCTCGGGTAAGACTAACTTCTGGATTTGAAGTTACAGCTTATATCCCAGGAATTGGTCATAATTTACAAGAGCATTCTGTAGTTTTACTTCGTGGCGGAAGGGTAAAAGATTTACCAGGAGTACGTTATCATATTATTAGAGGGACGCTAGATACAATTGGGGTAAAAGATCGACGTCAGGGTCGTTCAAAATATGGGATGAAAAAACCAGTAAAATAAAAAAAAAAATGAATAAAATAAATTATGTCACGTCGTACAAATAAAAAAAGAAAATTTCCCATAGCTGATTCAGTTTATGAGAGTTTTTTAGTAAATCTAATGATATCAAAAATTTTAAAAAGTGGTAAAAAAACTGTAGCGCAAAAAATAATTTATGAAGCATTTGATATTATAAAAGAGAGAACAAATAACCAGCCATTAAAGATCTTTGAAAAAGCGGTAAAAAATGTAAGTCCTGCAGTTAAAATAAAAGCTAAGCGTGTTGGTGGTTCTACTTACCAAGTGCCTATTGAAGTAAAAAAATTTAGAGGTATTAATTTAGGTTTATGTTGGATTATCCAATTTGCTAGAGCACGCTCCGGAAAAACAATAGCAATCAAATTAGCGAATGAAATTATCGACGCTTCTAAAGGTTCAGGTAATTCAATCCGTAAAAAAGATGAAACTCATCGTATGGCAAGATCAAATAAAGCTTTTGCCCATTTCCGTTCTTAAGAAGTTTTATTAATTAAATTGTATTTAATTAAACGCCAAAAGTAAAAAATATAAAATAAAACAAGGACTATATATTATGGCTCGCGAAAAATATGACCGTACAAAACCACATATTAATATTGGAACAATTGGACATGTAGATCATGGTAAAACTACATTAACAGCTGCAATTACAGCTGTTTTATCACTTTCAGATGATACTACAAATGCAAAAAAATATGAAGATATTGACGCAGCACCTGAAGAACGTGCACGTGGTATTACAATAAATACTGCACATGTAGAGTATGAAACAGAAAGTCGTCATTATGCCCATGTCGATTGTCCAGGACACGCAGATTATGTTAAAAATATGATTACCGGTGCCGCTCAAATGGATGGGGCAATTTTAGTCGTTTCAGCAGCGGATGGTCCTATGCCTCAAACACGTGAGCATATTTTATTATCCAAACAAGTTGGTGTACCACATATAGTAGTATTTTTAAATAAAGAAGACCAGGTAGATGACCTTGAATTAGTAGAATTAGTGGAATTAGAAGTTAGAGAGCTATTATCTAATTATGATTTCCCAGGTGACGATATACCAATACTTACTGGTTCTGCCTTACAAGCTCTTGATGCTATTAATAATGAACCCACTCTAAAAAAAGGTGATAATAAATGGGTTGATAAAATTTATAGTCTAATGGAGTCAGTTGATAGTTATATCCCAACTCCAATTCGTGATGTTGATAAACCATTTTTAATGGCGATTGAAGATGTTTTTTCGATTACTGGACGAGGAACAGTTGCTACTGGTAAAATTGATCGTGGAATTGTAAAAGTAGGTGAAACAGTAGATCTGGTTGGTTTAGGTGATACTAAATCGACAACAGTAACTGGTGTTGAGATGTTCCAAAAAACTTTAGACGAGGGTGTAGCAGGAGATAATGTCGGGATTTTATTACGTGGGTTGCAAAAAGGTGATATCGAACGTGGAATGGTTTTATCAAAACCTGGAACAATTACACCACATAATACTTTTGAATCTGAGCTTTATATTTTAACGAAAGAAGAAGGTGGTCGTCATACTCCGTTTTTCCCAGGGTATAGACCTCAATTCTATGTAAGAACAACAGATGTTACAGGTGAAATTTTAAGTTTTATTACTGATGAAGGTGAAAAAACATTAATGGTTATGCCAGGTGATCGTGTTAAAATGACAGCAAAATTAATTTCTTTAATTGCAATTGAAGAAGGGATGAGATTTGCTATTCGTGAGGGTGGTCGAACTATTGGTGCTGGTGTTGTTTCAAAAATTATTCAATAAGTTATATTTTTATGTCAAAAGAAAAAATACGAATTATTTTACAGTCTTTTAATCATTTAGTTTTAAATGAATGCTGCAAAAAAATATTAGACGCTTTAGCGAATGAAAAATCGATTTTAAATGTAGCTGGACCGATATCCTTTCCTACAAAAAAAAGGTCATATTGTGTTTTAAGATCTCCACATGTTAATAAGGACTCTCGAGAGCAGTTTGAAATCCGTCGATATAAAAAAATTATTGATATTCAATCGGACTCGAAAGAAATAGTTAATACTCTATTAATATTAGATCTTTCACCAGGTGTGTCGACTGAATTGTATAATTATAAATAGTATTATTATTTATTTCTGTTTTAGGCTTAAATTTAAACCTAGAACAGAAATAAATAATAATACTATGCTACTACTAACTCTTCTTGTTTAAAATTGGACGTATTTGTGCCACTATAGTTGACTTTTACGAATCTAACCAACACAGGGTAATTTGAAGCAGCTTTTTCTACTACCACAACAGTACCAACATCATTATACCAATATGATTCTTTTCTTAAAATACGTACTTTTGCTCCTTTTTCTACCATAGTATCCTAGTTGTTTAAAAATAATCTAATTAATAGTTATAAATTAGATTATATCTTGTTTTTTGTTAAGTTTACATAAAATTTTTATTTAGTTGTTTTTTAGTCTAATATCTGTTAATAATAAATTATTATTAACGTATGCTAAGGAGAGGCATTTATGAAAAATGAAACGCCAAAGATTTTCTATATACTTTTGGTTGGGTTAGCAGTTATTTCAGGTTTTGTTTATTTTAAGTGGGACAATTTTTTAGAATTGGGGAGTAATCTAATTAATTTTAAAGATAGTCACCCAAGTCAAATGATTTCTTTTGATAAATTTTTAAGTTACTTAGAAAATGGTGATATAAAAAAAGTAGATTTATATGAAAATGCTGAAATCGTAGTATTTGATGCTTTTGATTCTTTAGGCGATAAATTACAGCATATCGGTGTAAAAGTACCTATCCGTAATTCATCTTTAATTTTAAAATTAAGAGAGTTTCAAATAGACTTTACAGCTCATCCAGCTGTAACCTTTGAATCAGCATGGTCTATTCTAAGTGCTCTTTTAGTTCCTGTTTTACTTTTAGTTGTTTTCCAATTATTTTTTTCTGAAGGTAGTAATTATGACTTCTTTGGTAACTTACGTAAAGCTCGTGCAAAAATTCAATTAGATGCAAATACTGGTGTTTCCTTTAGTGATGTTGCTGGTATTGATGAAGCTAAACAAGAATTCGAAGAATTTGTTTCCTTTCTTAAAATGCCACAATTATTTACAGCTGTTGGTGCAAATCCTCCAAAAGGAGTAATTATAGTTGGGCCTCCTGGAACAGGGAAAACTCTATTAGCAAAAGCAATTGCTGGAGAAGCAGGTGTGCCATTTATTAGTATTTCTGGTTCTGAATTTGTTGAAATGTTCGTTGGAATAGGTGCTTCCCGTGTTCGTGATTTATTTGAAACAGCAGAGAGAAATTCTCCATGTATTTTATTTATCGATGAAATTGATGCAATAGGTAGACAAAGGGGAACAGGTGTTGGGGGAACTAATGATGAGAGAGAACAAACATTAAACCAAATTTTAACTGAGATGGATGGGTTTAAGCCAACAAGTGGTATAATTGTTATTGCAGCTACAAATAGAGCTGATGTTTTAGATTCGGCTTTATTACGTCCTGGGCGTTTTGATCGACAAATAACAGTTAACTTACCAGATATCTATGGGCGTATAGAGATTTTGAAAGTTCATAGTCGAAATAAAAACATAGATTCTAAAACATCCCTTAAATTCATTGCTCAAAGAACTGCTGGTTTTTCAGGGGCTGATTTAGCTAATATACTTAATGAGGCTGCAATTCTAACGGCTCGTGCTAACCTAGAAACAATATCAATTAAACAAATATATACAGCTATTGAAAGAATTATTGCTGGATTAGAAGGAGTTCTTTTAAATGATTCTAGAAATAAAAGGTTAGTTGCTTACCATGAAGTTGGACATGCATTAGCTGGTACCTTATTAAAAAATCATGATGATGTTCAAAAAGTAACCTTAATTCCTCGTGGGCGTGCTCAAGGATTAACTTGGTTTACACCAGATGAACAACCTCTTTTAACACGAGGCCAATTATCTTCTAGATTAATAGGCACACTTGGTGGAAGGGCAGCAGAAAAAGTGATTTTTGGAAAAATGGAAATAACTAGTGGTGCTAGTAATGACTTTTTTAAAGTAAATTCTTTAGCGAGACAAATGGTTACAAGATTTGGTATGTCTAGTTTAACGCCAATGGCTATGGATTTACCCCAACCTTCAATCTTTTTTGGTCGCCGTTTACAAACAAGACCCGATTGTTTCCTTGATGTCGCTGATCAAATTGATATGCAAATTATTGAAATTGTGGAAGATGGGTTTGATAAAGCTTGTACTATATTAGAAAGAAACCGTTTATTGCTAGATCAATTGGCAACATTATTAACTCAAATTGAGACAATTGATGGTAAAGATTTCGAAAAATTTGTAAGTAGCTATACTGGTTTACCTAAAAAAACTAAATTACAACCATTATCTTAATACCTTAAACTATAAGTAATGCTTATTCTATTTCATTACACTTTATTTAAAATAAAGTGTAATAAAATAGAATAAACATTACCTATATGATTTATAGTTAATTACCTAAACTTTGCCAATCTACATCAATATCATTTAAAATTAATGATGAATTATAGATTTGTAAAATAATTAATAAAAAAACTAAAAATAATAGCATAGCTATACCCATAAGTAATGTTGTAGCCCAACCTGGTGCTACTTTACCATATTCAGAATTTAAAGGTCTTAAAATATCACCTAATTTTGTTTTAAAAGCCATAATGTAATAAAGTTTAAGTTAATTAATAACAATTTCTTGTCAGTATAGTAATTTAATAATTATAAATAAAGTGAAAACTATGGAAACATCTACAATTTTAATAATTTTTTTATCTAGCTTATTAATAGGGATAACTGCTTATTCAACTTATACGGCGTTTGGGCCGGGTTCAAAATTTTTGAGAGATCCCTTTGAGGAACATGAAGATTAATACTTAAAGAATAATTATTTATAGTTTATCTATCATTTCTAATAAAATTATAATTTTATTAGAAATGACAGATAAACTATAAATAATTATTCTTTAAGTATTTTTGGTGGATCACGGAAGAAAACAGCAAAAAAGAGAACCATTAGTGTTCCTATTAATAAAGTTGCATACACTAATGCTGGTTGTGAAAGTTGTGAAAAGTCTATGCCCATATTTTTTTCCTTTTAATTAATTAAAAAAATAAATTATACTACCCCTTGCTTACGAGTTGTTTCATCACCTAATTTTTGGAATGCACCAAATTCTACTTGTTCAGTAACTTCTGAACCAATACCAGTAAACACATCACGGAATATAGTACGTGAACCATGCCATAAATGACCTAAGAAGAATAATAATGCTAAATTTAAATGACCAAAAGTATACCAACCACGTGGACTACTTCTGAATACTCCATCAGATTCTAAACTTGTTCTATCAAACTCAAAAACTTCACCAAGTTGAGCTTTACGAGCAAACTTTTTCACTGTTGGTGCATCTTTAAATGATTGCCCATTTAATTTACCACCATAGAAACTAACATTAACACCAACTTGTTCTATGCTATATTTAGATTCAGCACGTCGGAATGGTATATCTGCACGAATAATTCCATCTTTATCAATTAGAATTACAGGGAAAGTTTCAAAGAAAGCCGGCATACGACGTACAGCTAATTCTCGACCTTCACGATCTCTAAAAATTGGGTGTCCTAACCAAGCTTCTGCGATTCCATCACCTTTGTTCATAGGACCAGATCTGAATAAACCACCTTTTGCTGGATTATTACCAATATAGTCATAGAAAGCTAATTTATCAGGAAGACTTGACCAAGCCTCACTTTCAGATAAACCTTCATTTAATGAAACTTCAACACGACGTTCAATTTCTTGTTGGAAATATCCACTATCCCATTGATATCTTGTTGGTCCAAATAATTCAATTGGAGTTGTTGCAGAACCATACCACATAGTTCCTGAAGTAATAAAAGCTGCAAAAAATACAGCTGCAATACTACTAGATAGTACTGTTTCAATATTACCCATTCGTAATGCACGGTATAAACGTTGAGGAGGTCGTAAAGTTAAATGGAAACCACCTGCTAAGACTCCAAAGCTTCCTGCCGCCATATGATGTGAGGCAATTCCACCGGGATTAAAAGGATTAAAACCTGAAGCTCCCCATGAAGGTGCTACTGGTTGAACTTGGCCTGTTAATCCATAGGCATCTGAAACCCAAATACCAGGACCAAAAAATCCAGTTACATGGAAGGCACCAAAACCAAAACATAATAAACCAGATAGGAATAAATGTATACCAAAAATTTTTGGTAAATCTAAAGAAGGCTCGCCTGTTCTTGGATCACGGAATAATTCAAGATCCCAATAAACCCAATGCCAAACAGCAGCTAAGAAACATAAACCTGATAATATAATATGACTATATGCTACTCCTTCGTAACACCATAAACTTACAATTGGTTCAGATCTTTCTCCAGCAATATCCCACCCTGTCCATGAGTCAGAAACACCTAATCTAGTCATAAAAGGCATAACAAACATACCTTGACGCCACATTGGATTTAAAATAGGATCTGAGAAATCAAATATAGATAATTCGTATAATGCCATTGAACCAGCCCATCCTGCAACTAATCCTGTATGCATTAAATGAACTGCAATTAATCGGCCTGGGTCATTAAGAACTACAGTATGAACACGGTACCATGGTAATGCCATTTGTTATAAGCTCCTATTAAGTGAACATGTTTTTGACTTTCTTACTATGTTATGTATATATAAGGATGATAACTTTGACAAATTATCTAATTACCTGTATTATATATTACGTTATTATTTAGATTAAAATAAATTTTGCTTGTAATATTTATTATTGTTTAAACCAAATTTAACTGCATGTTTAAAATACACGTTACAAACCCAGATCTAAAAATTGATCAAGTTATTGATTGTCCTGAGGACCAAACTATTTTAGAAGCAGCTGAAGAGCAAGACTTAAATCTTCCATATTCTTGCCGTGCTGGGGCTTGTTCATCATGTACAGGGAAATTACTTAAAGGTAAAGTAGAGCAAACAGAGCAAGCTTTTTTAGAAGATGAACATCTTGAAAAAGGCTTTATATTAACTTGTGTAGCTTACCCTCAATCAGATTGTGAAGTTCATTCTCATGCAGAAGAAGAAATATACTAAAAAATTTAAAAGCAGTTGTAACATTGAAATAATTGTTTAACTACTCCTTTAGTAAATGCAAAGATAAATCCCATCTAATTATTAGATGGGATTTATCTTTGCATTTACTAAAGGAGTAGTTAAACAATTATTTCAATGTTACAACTGCACCAGCATCTTCAAGTGTTTTTTTAGTCTCTTCTGCAGCAGCTTTTGTTAGTCCTTCTTTTATAATTTTTGGTGTATTCTCAACTAATTCTTTTGCTTCTTTTAGTCCTAGTTCTGTTACAGAGCGGACTACTTTTAAGATAGGAATCTTTTTCTCTTTAGGAACTTCGTCTAAAGATACATCAAATTCTGTTTTTTCTTCTCCTGTTTCAGCATCTTCAGCAGTTGCTCCACCTGAGTTCATCATCACAACCCCTCCGCCATTAGATGCATCAACATCAAATGTTTCCTCTATAGCCTTAACTAATTCTGCGGCTTCTAATAAAGTTAGTGTTTTTAGTTCATCGATTAAAGTCGAAATTTTTTCAGTCATAGTTTTATTTTATATTTTTTAATTCGTTTGTCAAAAGATAATTAGTTTAAATGATTTAAAGTTTTAAGGCGGAAATATCAATTTCGATCGAAGGTCCCATTGTACTACAAATATGAAAAGTTTTAAAATAACGTCCCTTTACTCCAGGAGGTTTATTATTTTCAATTGAAGTATAAATAGCAACTAGATTTTCTAATAAATCAGAATCAGTGAAATCACTTTTTCCGATTAATAAATGAACAATACCTGTTTTATCTGCTCTATATTCTAATTTACCTTTTTTAAATTCTTCTAAAGTTAATTTTACATCAGTTGTTACCGTACCAGCTTTTGGGGATGGCATTAAACCTTTTGGACCTAAAATTCTACCTAACTTGGCTAGTTTTGGCATCATGTCCGGTGTAGCAATTAATATATCGAAATTTATATCACCTTTAGTAATTATTTCTATTAGGTCATCAGAACCAATTATATCAGCTAATTCTTTATACTCTGGTGTAATACTTTCTAAAGGCATTAATACTGCAATACGTTTTGTCTTACCAGTTCCTTTAGGTAAAATTAGGTTACTTCGTAATTGTTGGTCACTATATTTGGGATCAATTGACAAAGAAATATGTGCTTCAACTGATTCTATAAATTTGGCATTTGAAGTTTCTTTTAAAATACGAATTGCATCATTTTGGCTATATAAGCGTTTTTCTATTTTTTGTCTGTTCTCTCTCGTTCGCTTATTTAATTTCCTCATTCTTTTTTTAGACCCGTTATTTAAAATTTGTTTAATGTTAATCAGTTATTGTGATTCCCATATTGTTTGCAGTTCCTGCAATAATTTTAACAGCACTCTCTAAACTTTTTGTATTTAAATCTGGTAATTTAATTTCGGCTATTTTTCTTATCTCACCAGCTGTGATTGATCCTACTATTTGTCTATTTGGTTCTGACGCACCTTTTTTTATATTAGTAGCTTTGACTAATAACACTGAGGCTGGTGGAGTTTTTAGTATAAATGTATAAGATCTATCTTCATAGACTGATATTTCTACTGGAATAATTAAACCAATTTGGTCAGCTGTTTTTGCATTATATTCTTTGCAAAAAGCTGAAATATTAACCCCGTGTTGACTAAGAGCTGGCCCTACTGGAGGCGCAGGAACAGCTTTACCTGCAGATAAAGCAAGTTTTATTATGCTAGTTACTTTTTTTGCCATATATATATTTTTTTTGTGAATTTAATAATTTTAAAATTAAAAATTTATTATAAGATTTCTAGTTTTTAATTTTTATTATAGACCAACTTCTCTTATTATTTTTATATGATACGCGCCCTGAAGGATTTGAACCCTCGACACTAGGTTTTGGAGACCTATGTTCTACCAACTGAACTAAGGACGCTCTAGAAACCAAACACAAAAGTATTAAAAGATAAGTTAAACCAATTATATATTCTAGGTCAAATTAAATTTTAACTAATTAGTAGTTATAAAAAAATTTATTCTATATTTTTTTATTAGTAGATACTATAAAAGTTATAAAACTAAGCTTGCAAGATTAAAATACATTATTAAATATTAAAAAATCTAAGGTATTTTGGGTCAAAGATTAGTTTTGTTGATCCAATTGGACCATTTCTATGCTTTGCTATAATTAGCTCAATTAAGTTTTTTTCTAAAGTATCTTTATTGTAATATTCATCACGATATAGCATAATAACAACATCTGCATCTTGTTCAATAGAATTATGAATAATTAAGTGGTTAGTTAAATAGTTTGAATAATTTGAAATATGTAAATCATAAACAGGAGCTAACTTATGATATCTTATTCTAATTACTTTATCCCATGTAATAGAATATTTGCTTAAATTATTTAAAGATTTAAATCCGAGTAATAATTTGGCACTAATAAAATTATCTAAGGCTAACTGATCAATTTTTTTCCAGCCCTTATTGGTTAATATTTTATGATTACTACTTATTAGCAAAGACCAACCTAAATTACTTTCTAATTTATATATGGGTTTTTGTCCAGTAAATTTGCTATCCGAAATTTTTTGTTTAGAGATACAATCACCGGTCCAGCAAAAAATGGAATTATCTTTTATTTTATTTATCTGCTGAATAGATTTTTTAACTGAAAAATTAATACAACCACTTTCTCTTAAATCTGCTAAAATTGGTCTTTTATTTACCCTACTCTCTACATTTCTACTCAATTGGGATAAAACAATAATTGGGATATTTAAATCACGGGCTAATTTTTTTAAAGCTCGGGTAATTTTAGAAAGCTCTTGGACTCTATTCGTATCTTGATTTACACCTTCTAGTAGTTGTAAATAATCAATGATTACTAAACTTATTTGATTTAAAGATTCAAGATTAATTGTCTTTATTTTTAATTTTATTTCACCTACGGATAAATCTGGAGTATCATCAATAAAAAGTCTTAATTGTGATAAATCCTGAATCGTATTATTTATTTTAATCCATTCAGTTTCCTTAATCCTTGATGCTCTTAGTCGTGTGTTTGTTATTCCAACTTCAGAGGCCAATAATCTATAGAGTAATTGTTGACGAGTCATTTCTAGACTAAAAAAAACTACTCCTGTTTTATGGTTTTGGGCAATATTTTTTGCTAAATTAAAAGCAAAAGCAGTTTTACCCATTGAAGGACGTCCAGCAATGATAATAAGATCAGAATTTTGGAACCCTTGAGTTATTATATCAAATTCTAGAAACGTTGTTTTTAGTCCAGGTAACCTTGGTATCTTTAAACCTTCTTCAATTTCTTTTAAAACTTGTTGTAATCCTTCTTGGACACTAACCATATTTTTTTTTGATTTAGTTTCAGATATGAGAAAAAATTTTTGTTCAATTTTTGTAAAAATTGTTTCTAATGGTATTTCGGTTAAATAACCACTTTCAATTATTTCTTCTCCAAGTTCAATTAAGGATCTTCTCAAGTATTTTTCATAAATTAATGCTATGTATTCTTCTAGATTACTTAGAGTATGCAT